CTTGACAGTAGTATATGTTGTATATGTAAATCCTAGATGTGAAAAGAGTCATAATTCATCTATAATCTATAAAAGGTAACGGATATGGTACATAAAGAAGAATAGGCGCACAACACAAAAAAAAAAAAAGAAAATACAAGAGTACATATAGAAAGAATTGAAAATTGACTCATTCACTGAGTAAAGGATTGAATTGGATTCGATTGCTCAATCGAATGCTAACTTCCATTTATTTCTTATGTAATTAACCGATCAACTTGCTATCGGATCTTTTTTTTCGATTCAGTACTTTTCAAAAAAGAATTTCGACATATTTATTATGATTTATGATTATGATAAACAATCCCACTACTTCTAATCCTGTGGTTTCTACACTTGAAGAACAAAACCTAGGGCGTATCACTCAAATTATTGGCCCAGTACTGGATGTCATTTTTCCACCGGGCAAGATGCCTAATATTTATAATGCTTTGGTAATTAAAGGTCGAGATACTGTCGGTCAGCAAATTAATGTAACTTGTGAAGTACAACAATTATTAGGAAATAATCGAGTGAGAACTGTAGCTATGAGTGCTACAGATGGTCTGATGAGAGGAATGAAAGTGATTAACACGGGGGCTCCTCTAAGTGTTCCAGTCGGGGGAGCTACTCTCGGACGAATTTTCAACGTTCTTGGAGAGCCCGTTGATAATTTAGGTCCTGTCGATACTCGCACAACATCTCCTATTCATAGATCTGCACCCGCCTTCATACAGTTAGATACGAAATTATCAATCTTTGAAACAGGTATTAAAGTGGTAGATCTTTTAGCTCCCTATCGCCGTGGCGGAAAAATCGGACTATTTGGGGGAGCTGGAGTGGGTAAAACAGTACTCATCATGGAATTGATCAACAACATTGCCAAAGCTCACGGAGGCGTATCTGTATTTGGCGGAGTAGGTGAACGTACTCGTGAAGGAAATGATCTCTACATGGAAATGAAAGAATCCGGGGTGATTAATGAAAAAAATCTTGCAGAATCAAAAGTGGCTCTAGTCTATGGTCAAATGAATGAACCGCCAGGAGCTCGTATGAGAGTTGGCTTGACTGCCCTAACCATGGCGGAATATTTTAGGGATGTTAATGAGCAAGACGTACTTCTATTCATCGACAATATATTTCGTTTCGTTCAAGCAGGGTCCGAAGTCTCTGCCTTATTAGGTAGAATGCCTTCTGCAGTGGGTTATCAACCTACCCTTAGTACGGAAATGGGTTCTTTGCAAGAAAGAATTACTTCTACTAAACAAGGATCCATAACATCGATCCAAGCAGTTTATGTACCTGCGGATGATTTGACCGACCCTGCTCCTGCCACGACATTTGCACATTTAGATGCTACTACCGTATTATCAAGAGGATTAGCTGCCAAAGGTATTTATCCAGCAGTAGATCCCTTGGATTCAACGTCAACTATGTTACAACCTAGGATCGTTGGTGAGGAACATTATGAAACTGCGCAAAGGGTTAAGCAAACTTCACAACGTTACAAAGAACTTCAGGACATTATAGCTATCCTTGGGTTGGACGAATTATCCGAAGAAGATCGTTTAACTGTAGCAAGAGCACGAAAAATTGAGCGTTTCTTATCACAACCCTTCTTTGTGGCAGAAGTATTTACTGGTTCTCCAGGGAAATATGTTGGTCTCGCAGAAACAATTCGGGGGTTTAAATTCATCCTTTCCGGAGAATTAGACGGTCTTCCCGAGCAGGCCTTTTATTTGGTGGGTAACATCGATGAAGCTACCGCGAAAGCTATGAACTTAGAAGAGGAGAACAAATTGAAAAAATGACCTTAAATCTTTGTGTACTGACTCCTAATCGAATGATTTGGAATTCCGAAGTGAAAGAGATTATTTTATCTACTAATAGTGGACAAATTGGGATATTACCAAACCATGCCCCCATTGCCACGGCTGTAGATATAGGTCTTTTGAGAATACGGCTAAACGACCGATGGTTAACGGCGGCTCTTATGGGTGGTTTTGCTAGAATAAGTAATAATGATATCACCATTTTAGGAAATGGTGCGGAAATTAGTACTGACATTGATCCACAAGAAGCTCAACAAACTCTTGAAATAGCTGAAGCTAACTTGAGTAGAGCTGAGGGTAAGAGACAAGCAATTGAGGCAAATCTAGCTCTCAGACGAGCTAGGACACGAGTAGAAGCTGTCAAAGCGATTTCCTATTAGTAGTTAATACATTCAATCAAAATTCTTTAATATATTATTATACACTACACACTATATCTTGATTCCACAAATTGAACACAATGAAGTCTAATTTGATTAATCTGATGATAGAACGAAAAATAAAAAAATAGGATGGGTAGAAAAACTTATTAGATACCATGGAATCCGGTATCTAATAAGTTCTACCTACTATTGGATTTGAACCAATGACTCCCGCCGTATGAAAGCAATACTCTAACCACTGGGTTAAGTAGGTCATTTATCATCACA